TTAAGATATTATATGAGTGAACTCATTACGGAATCTAATTAGTTAAAATGAAAGTAAAAGTTTTATAAGATTAATGTTCGCTCTAAAATATATAGATTCGATCCAATAAAACAAATGATAAAAATAGGAATAATTTTCTAATTTGATTCCATAATGATTGGAAAAGAGTTAGTCTTATTTTAAAACGAAATTACACTACCCAGTTCTTATTATTCGTTTATAAGTTGAATTGAAAAATGATCCAAGAATGCATTTGCTGATTGCAAACGCGGTATGGGTAGATGTTACAGATGATGAATCAATTTTTTTATATAGTTGTGACTTTATCCTTGTTAGTGCTGTCTATAATGATAGATGACTCAAAAACTTTCAATTGGTTTTTTTCTCCTATTTTGCAAAAAAGGAAACTCAGGTAAGTGCTTTTTTATAAACATATGTATAAAAAGACCATATTTCATTTAGCTCCTTGATGCCTACCATAACTAGTTATTTCGGTTTTCTACTAACGGCTTTAACTATAACCTCAGCTCTATTTATTGGTCTGAGCAAGATACGACTTATTTGAAATTAATTGCACAAAATCTTTCTGCGAACTTCTGTGTATTTTTACCCCGTTAATTGCCAATTCTTGGTCATTGAGATTCATGGTAATTCGGATTAATATTTAGGTATAGATATTACCTCTTTTTTCTCCTTTCAAACAAATTGAAATGATTGAAGTTTTTCTATTTGGAATTGTGTTAGGTCTAATTCCTATTACTTTGGCTGGATTATTTGTAACTGCCTATTTACAATACAGGCGTGGCGATCAGTTAGACCTTTGATTAATTAATATCTCTTTTTTTGATTGACCTCCTCCTTTCTTTAATATCTAGGAGGTCAAATAAAGATTGCTGTTCCAGTTAGTGTTTCAGTCAAATTCCATCGAAGAAGATACAAATCACGCTCTGTAGGATTTGAACCTACGACATCGGGTTTTGGAGACCCACGTTCTACCGAACTGAACTAAGAGCGCTTTCTTCTCATAAAAGAAAAGACTGTAAAGAAAAGGATTGGCCCCAATACATCTTGTATGCATACACATATAGTATCATCATAAGAATAAAAGATTCTATATGATATGTCCAACGTGAATTGATCTCAAAAAATCCCTCGTTACTGCTCAAAGGAGCAGTAATAGGTAGGGATGACAGGATTTGAACCCGTGACATTTTGTACCCAAAACAAACGCGCTACCAAGCTGCGCTACATCCCTTCCATTGGTCTACAGTGTCATTGTAGAGAATTCCTGTCTTGTTTTCCACATCGTTATTGCCTCTATTAAAATCTAGAATTTTTATGTCCATTTCGCCTTTTTGGTCTCATTTAACATATAATAATAGTAAAATACTTCTGGAACCCCTAGGAAAAATAAACGAGTCTTTTTGGGGAATAGTGGGGAAGAAAAGGACGTTTTTTCTGTATTTAACAAAAAGGAAATCTTATTTACTGGATGATTGTACATTTCAATATGTATTATCTTATGTATGTATTACTATAAAAGGAGGTTTTTCAATGCGAGATCTAAAAACATATCTTTCCGTGGCACCGGTACTAAGTACTCTATGGTTCGGTTCTTTGGCAGGTTTATTGATAGAGATTAATCGTTTTTTCCCGGATGCGTTGACGTTCCCCTTTTTTTCATTCTAGTTATTGACGTGGGAAGGAATAAAGAAGATTAGAGATACAATTAAATAAAGCCCCTTCTTTTCTCTTTTTTCCCTAGAAAAAGGGAGGAAAGAGAAAGAATATTATATTCAACAGCTGTGAGAGTCGGGTTCAGGTTGGAATTAAATTAATATGAATTTCTATGTATTAAATTTCTATGGAAGTCGAATACAAACTCTGGTTCTAGGGAAAGCGTATTCTAGACGATAATTATATGAAATACTGTACTGTTGAAATATAGTTTAGAAATCTTTCTATCGTATTTCCTATATTGATTGTAATGAAATCTTGCATAAGAGGATAGCTAGTTACAAATTTTTTCCTTCCTTTCTTCTTTTTCGTTTCGAATTGAAAAAGGAAGAGTTGAGTAAATGAAAAATCCAAAGGAGGTTCATGGCTAAGGGTAAAGATGTGCGAATACCGGTTCTTTTGGAATGTACCGCTTGTGTTCGAAACGGTGTTAATAAGGAATCAACGGGGATTTCCAGATATATTACTCAAAAGAACCGGCACAATACGCCTAATCGATTGGAGTTGCTAAAATTCTGTCCATATTGTAACAAACATACGATTCATGGGGAGATAAAGAAATAGATCGAACGAACCGAGCACCGGCGCCCTTATCTTTCTTACAAGGAAAGGGCAAAAATGACATTATATATATAACATATTTAACATAGTTAAAGATAATTATAAACAAACCAAATCCTATTTATTTATTCTAATAAAAGATACGGTTGAAATAGGATTTTAGGGATAAGAAATAAACTAACCAAACCATGGAAAAATCTAAGCGAACTTTTCTTAAATCCAAGCGATCTTTTCGTAGGCGTTTGCCCCCGATCCAATCGGGGGATCGAATTGATTATAAAAACATGAGTTTAATTAGTCGATTTATTAGTGAACAGGGAAAAATATTATCTAGACGAGTGAATAGATTGACCTTGAAACAACAACGATTAATTACTATTGCTATAAAACAAGCTCGTATTTTATCTTTGTTACCTTTTCTTAATAATGAGAAACAATTTGAAAGAACCGAGTCGACCACCAGAACTCCCAGTCTTAGAGCCAGAAAAAGATAGGTTTACTCTTTCTTCACTTGAATTCAAATGCCCATCCGAACTCAAACGCGGATTTCTTTTTTGTTGGAAAAATCCAAGAATCCGGATTGAAGTCTCGTGTCGTAAGAAAAAAAAAAAAAGAATAATCAGGGAAGAATAAAATTTTTTATTGAACGTGTTGATTCATATTTATTTTGACTACTTTCTGATATTTTATCATATTCTAATTCTATTCATTTTTATTCGATCTTCCCGGAGTTCATTCTCCGGGCAACTCCGTTTAACCGGTGGATTCTTTCCAACCTACTTCTTTTATGATCTCATTGGAAATCATATAAAGACAATTCCTATTTGATATAGCTATTTGTGCAAGTATTTTACGATTAAGAAGCAACTGTCTCTTGTACAGATCATTTATTAATCTACTATAACTATAGCATACCCCCCTTTCACGAATTGCTGCATTTATTCGAGTGATCCACAAACGACGAAAGTTTATTTTTTGCCTATCCCTATCCCGATGAGCCGAAACCAAAGCTCTTATTTTTTGTTGAGTAATAGTTCGAGTAAGTCTTGAATGAGCCCCCCGAAAGCTTGATGCAAATAAACGAATTTTTGTTCTACGTCTCCGAGCGATATATCCCCGTCTAATTCTGGTCATTGAATAAATGAAACTTTAACGAATAACTAATAGATTTCCTTTCTTTCAGTTATTCTTTTGCCCCTTTCCTAGTATATTAATAACAAAACGGATTTTTCCAATGTATAAACTAAAAATTCCAATGGCTTTCGCTACTATAACCTTCCCAACCACGATTTTTTATTTTTTTATAGGCATTTCACCTCGAAATACGAAATTGTACTATACTAGGTTAAAAAAAATAGCAATGATAACTAAATAGTGGATTCCATCGTTTCTATGGTTACTTCTTAAACGGTGAGGTCTTCTCTATACACCGGAGCCCTTACTTCATTTAATCAATGTTATTGCTAACTTGTATAGTTCACATTCTTCGGCTCTACCCATGAATTATCCAGTAATAGGTCTTTCACAACGAGCTCTACCTATACAGTAACGGTATTTAATTATGAAAGTTGGCTGGGTAGCTGACCCTGTTAGTCCGTTCTTGCAAGAGGGGTCTATGTTACTAAGATTTCCTCCGCTTAATGGATAACCATTTGCTACCAATGGAGAATTACTTCTCATCTTGAATTGAGGTGAGTGGTTTTACACCAATAGAAACCATAAATTTCATACACAATAAAAGGGATATGACCCCATTTTCTTATTTTTAGATAGTAAATGTAGTTTGTTTTTCCGTTCTATCCTATTTGATCATTGATATTCGAACATTGTTCTCTTTCCTTTGTTCTAGTTTATGATCTGAACGAGTCGCACATACACCCTAGTACATGTTCCTCGACGCTGAGGGCATCCCCGAAGCGCGGGGGATTTTGTGACATTTCTGATTGGCTGTCTTGTATTTCTAATAAGTTGTTTAATCGTTGGCATGTTGAATCATATACATAATGGGCTGGTTTAGATCGATCCTAACCGTATGATTATGAATGACTTTTATTCAATAGAATAGAATCGATAGATCAATAGAATCATCAATCAATAGATAGTAAATAAATAAAAGTCATAGAATATTAAACGCGGCAGGGTTCATTTTAAATCACGAATTGACGCGAAATTCAGGCTATTTATTGTCATTCAACCGCTACAAGATCAACAATTCCATAAGCTTGGGCCTCTGTTGCTGACATAAAAATATCTCTTTCCATGTCTTCGGATACAACCCAGAAGGGTTTCCCCGTTCTTTGTACATAAACCCTTGTCAGGGTTTCACGTAGTTTCAGCAGTTCTCCCACTTCCAGGATGAATTCTCCCGTTGCTACTTCAGAAAAAGAACCAGCGGGTTGATGGATCATTACCCTGATGATATAAGATAAAAAAGGTTTCTCTATTTCGCATGATGAGGGGAAGATAAAAGAAAGATAAAAGAATAACAAGAAAAAAGATAGAATCGAACAACCGTACGGGCATTATGCATTGCATACGGCTCTACAATAAAATTGACCCTTACCTTCAAAAAAATAGGATCGATCAGACCCCGATCGGTAAATGATCAACTTACCACCCTTCTTTTCGGAGGAATTCAAAAATACTATGATGGCTCCGTTGCTTTCTATATTTATTATATTTTTTTGTCTGTGATTTGTCTG